AATGAATTGCCTGATAAAAAGGATTACCTTGATAGGGTAAATCATGAAATTTATAATTTCATTCATTATATTTAACAGAATTAAACTGTTTCCAAAAGAATCAAAATCTATTGTGCGTCGTACACTAAAATATAAAAAGATAAGCTAATTAAGCTATTGGGTTCATACCCCACTTATAAAGGTTATAATCCTTTTCTTTTTAATTAAAAAAATTTCAAACAATATTTTTATTATTACTTTAATATTTGGAACATTAATTACAATTTCTTCAAATTCTTGATTAGGAGCTTGAATAGGATTAGAGATTAATTTATTATCATTTATCCCCCTAATAAATGATAATAAAAAAAATTTATTAACCTCAGAAAGCTCGTTAAAGTATTTTTTAACTCAAGCATTTGCCTCTTCAATTTTATTATTTGCTATTATTATTTTAATATTTTTTTTTAATAATAATCTTTCACAATTTTATAGATTAAACGAAATTTTAATTTTATCGACATTAATATTAAAAAGAGGGGCAGCTCCCTTTCATTTTTGATTCCCTGAAGTTATAGAAGGCCTATCTTGAATTAATGGATTAATTTTAATAACTTGACAAAAAATTGCACCTTTAATATTAATTTCATATAATTTTTGTTATAATTTTTTTATAATATCAATTATTTTATCGATATTAATTGGGTCCCTAGGAGGATTAAATCAAACATCAATTCGTAAATTAATAGCTTTTTCATCAATTAATCATTTAGGATGAATATTACTAGCAATAATAAATAATGAATTATTATGAATGACTTATTTTTTATTATATTCTTTATTATCAATTTCAATTATTATAATATTTAATAATTTTAAATTATTTTATTTTAATCAAATTTTTAATATTTCAATAATGAATCCAATTATTAAATTTTTAATTTTTTTAAATTTATTATCTTTAGGAGGGTTGCCCCCATTTTTAGGATTTTTGCCAAAATGATTAGTAATTCAAAATTTAACTAGTATAAATCAATTATTTATTTTAACTGTTTCTGTTTGTTTGACATTAATTACTCTATATTTTTATTTGCGATTATCATATAGAATTTTTATATTAAATTATCAAAAAAATACATGAATATTAAAAAATACATATAATATAAAAGTTTCATCTATAAGTTTAATTTTAAATTTTATTTCTATTGGAGGATTGTTAATAATTTTAATATTTTATATAATTTTATAAGAATTTAAGTTAAATAAACTAATAGCCTTCAAAGCTGAAAATATTTGTATTAATCTTTTAATTCTTAAGCTTTAATAAATTATTTATTCCTTTAGAATTGCAGTCTAATATCATTATTGACTATAAAGCCTGATTAAAGAGATATTTCCCATAAATAAATTTACAATTTATTGCCTAAACTTCAGCCATTTAATCGCGACAATGATTATTTTCAACAAATCATAAGGATATTGGAACTTTATATTTTATTTTTGGAGCCTGAGCTGGAATAGTAGGAACCTCATTAAGTATTCTTATTCGAGCTGAATTAGGTCATCCAGGAGCTTTTATTGGAGATGATCAAATTTATAATGTTATTGTAACTGCTCATGCATTTATTATAATTTTTTTTATAGTTATACCTATTATAATTGGGGGATTTGGAAACTGATTAGTACCATTAATATTAGGAGCACCTGATATGGCTTTCCCTCGAATAAATAATATAAGTTTTTGAATATTACCCCCTTCTTTAACTCTTTTAATTTCTAGAAGTATAGTAGAAAATGGAGCTGGAACAGGATGAACTGTTTACCCTCCTCTATCATCAGGAATTGCTCATGCTGGAGCTTCTGTTGATTTAGCAATTTTTTCTCTTCATTTAGCCGGAATTTCTTCAATTTTAGGAGCTGTAAATTTTATTACAACAGTTATTAATATACGATCTCCAGGTATTACATTAGACCGAATACCTTTATTTGTATGATCAGTAGTAATTACAGCTGTATTATTATTATTATCTTTGCCAGTATTAGCTGGAGCTATTACTATACTATTAACTGATCGAAACTTAAATACATCGTTCTTTGACCCCGCAGGAGGAGGAGACCCTATTTTATATCAACACTTATTTTGATTCTTTGGGCATCCTGAAGTTTACATTTTAATTTTACCAGGGTTTGGAATAATTTCACATATTATTACTCAAGAAAGAGGTAAAAAGGAAACATTTGGAAATTTAGGAATAATTTATGCTATGTTAGCAATTGGATTATTAGGATTTATTGTTTGAGCTCATCATATATTTACTGTTGGAATAGACGTAGATACTCGAGCTTATTTTACATCAGCTACTATAATTATTGCTGTGCCAACAGGAATTAAAATTTTTAGTTGATTAGCTACATTACATGGAACACAATTAACATATAGACCAGCTATGTTATGAGCATTTGGATTTGTTTTCTTATTTACTGTAGGAGGATTAACTGGAGTAGTTTTAGCTAATTCTTC